ATTTCTACAATAAAATTTGGCGGGTCACTAGTATAGTTCCCCATCCACGATTCTGCTATTTACTGAAATAATTTTACTGGAATATAGGAGGAATCCTCTAGATGGGTAGAAAGAGTAAGGTAAGTACGACTTTGAATGCTTTGCTTATGTACAAAGTCCGAAACATTCTAATTGGATCAGTGAATCGTTTTTCAGTCATTCATTGAATGATAAATCACTACAAGTGACGGAGATACACGATTTAAATAACGGAAAATCCAATATTTAAAAATTGTATCTAGAATGACTGGAAAAGTGGAAACAAGACCAGATATAATTTGATCATTATGAGCAAATCCAAAATCGTTGTAGACATAGCCAATCATTAGTTCCCAACCGTGGGGCGAATGGAATCCGATACATAAATCAGTTACTAAAAGAATAGAAAAGGCTTTTATTGTGTCGCTTAAATTATATAGGAATTCTTGAACCCAAGAGTTAAGAATAACAAGTTCTTCATTACCCAGAATAGAATAACCACTTAGAACAAGGAAACAGATTATATTTGTCGAGAAGTGCAAAATCGTATGGATATGATCCTCGTCATGCATCTTGATCAATTGGATTGTTTCTTTGTGGAGCCCTATACGAAGCTTTTGTAGATGTCTTTCCGGGAATTCTTTTATCATTTCGTCCAAGAAGAATAGTTCCTCTAATTCTATGAATTTTTCTAGAATACTCTTTTCTTGAATGATATTCAAGAAAGTTTCGGATTGCCTAGTATTCCACCAATTAGTAATCCAAGATTCCAGACTTTTATTAAATGAGAGAGAGATCCACCAGGGCAAGACTACGAAAAATACTATAGATGAAAGATATCGAAGGGGAATGGATGCGTTCTTTTTTGTCATTTTTTCATCTGTGAATTGTTAATGAACCCACCTCATTTGTTGACTCTATTCGATCTAATATTTCTATCAAGCATGAGTTCTATTAGAAGGTATCGCGCCTATGAATCGAGTCTCTGTTTTTTAGTTGTGATTCAGTGGTTAGTCCTTGAATCTAGTGTCGAAAAAATACAAAAATAGAAGAAGAATCCATTTCGAATTCGAATGAAGAAATAATAAAAACATATTGTTTCCAGATATCTCAATTGATCAAATATTCGAAGCAATTGCCCCCTTTCGATGAATACCCAAAAGATTCAAATAATGAATATTATTAGGATTTCGAAATGAAAGAACTTCCTTTCTATTAAGAATTCAAATAGAAAATATTTCGAAAAAAAAAAAAAAAATTTCGCAGGTTACCCCGAGCATAGTCCAGGAATGTTTGAGAGAATTTTCTGAAGAATATTGTGATGATCAAAAACGAATGGCAAAAAAAGAAAGAAAAGTTATCATTATAAGAGATCCAACTGTTTGGTCATTAAGAAAGACAAAAGAAAGCATAAAAAGGGTCGATTGACAAAAGAAAATAGAGATAATTTACAAGATATCATCTATCCTTATCTAACGTATCAATTCAAAATATTGAAAATAAAAAAAAAAAGCTAAATTATTTATTCCGAAATGTTTTGATATATGAGATCAATCTATTATTTCGATTTGTTACTTCTTTTGTTACTGAATTGAGTGGGGATTTCCATACGCAAAAAACCATTTTTTTGCAAACAAAAAAAGGTTTCGTTTTATGCTATGGCTGTTCCATACACGTTTGCCTTGCTTTGGCCCGACAGGCCGTTCTGAATAAACTTCAATTAAGTAAGTTATGCTATAGCTATAGAAAAAAGAGGATTCTTGGGTTTGTTCCTCCTGCTGAGAAAGCATTCATTCTTCAGTTCATTTTTCAAAATACTTCAATTGGTACGCGCAAGAAATAGGCCAATTCCGCAGCCTTTTGCTCAATTTCTCCCGAAGTCAAATTCTCATCAGTACGAGTCAATGGAATAGCCCCCAGGCCTCTGATTTCCATATAAAGGACACGACGAGCATAAATACCCTCTTTAACTTCTATTCTGATGGACTGAATATCTTTCATAAGGAATCGTAGAAAGATGCGGCGATTTTTTCCAGGAAATCCCCAACGAAAAATACACACTATTCCTTCTTTTCTATCAAATCGATCATAACCGCTACCTACATTCCATGTAATTGTGCACCACAAATAGGAACTAATAAAGAGACCCGCGATCCCATAGAAAGACATCACGATCCCTTGTGGGAAAAAATTGATTTGCTCAGACGGAAATAAAGATATCAAATTCCTATTAAGATAACTAGAAATTCCAACCAATAAGAATCCTAATGAACCTAAAAAAAGGATAAAGGCCCAGCAGAAATTACTTGTTTTGCGAGATCCTGCTATAAATTCTATCCATATATATTCTGATCGCCAACTCATACATACTAGATCCAGTTTCGTTTTATTGGAATTGAGGGAATAACCAAAAAAAATTTGACTTTCCTTTTTTTTTTCTTTCCGAAGTAACTCTCATCAACTAGTACTATTCTGATGTGAACTTTTAGCAGTAATTCATCAAATTAGTTAGATATAATAAAATAAGAACATCCCCTTCATAGGATTCCCTATAGATAGCTACATACATATAGATACATTGACTTAACTTAAATTTCAGACATGCATGAGCTCGGATCCCGACCCATTTTTGCAAATAGATAGAATTCCTTTACCCATATATCATGTTTATACACGCATAAGAGCTCTTTCATTTATCTTCGGAGAAAGACACCTGTTATACAATATTCTACTAAATGGATATCCGTGCCGTGTTCGCTAAGTCTTAAAAAAAAAACTAGAGGAGATTTGACCACATCGGATTTAAAAAATCTTATTTTTTTGAACATGAAGAGATAAAGAAGCCATTGCAATTGCCGGAAATACTAGGCCCACTAAAGGCACAAAAATAGAGGGTAAGTTGTTGAGAATTGTCATAGAATGGGTACCTCGATTTAATATTTGTACCTATTATTTGTTATTATTAGAAAGATATCTTATAATAATTATAATTCATATTCTAATTCGTATATAAGTATACTTATTTAGATATACTAAGTATATCTAAATAATAAGTGCAAGGAATGGAGAGCTAAATAAACGGACTTATTCATCTTTCGACATGAAATATATGTATGATAATCCACTTTCTTTAGTATTCTTACTTCTTTTATTTTTCTTTTTCTATTGGTCTTATCTTCTAATTTCTTTTTTAATAAAAAAGAGTTTCTTACAAATTCCCGAAGGATTCGTTAGAATCCGATCCAATAGCAGGGATTCTTAGGAAAAATGGGACTTCTTGGGAGATATAGAAAGATGCAAGATTCTATATTTTTTCTATATTTGAATTATATTTTTTCTATATTTGAATTATATATACATATGCAAGAGGGGACCATGAAATTCGTTTTATTTGCCTTGCCTCCTAACCTAATTCGAAGGAAGAATTCGCTTTTTATGTTGTTTTGTTGATAGAGGTTTACTGATTACTAATCAGTAATATCGGTAAAAAAAAAAATAATTATCCGCATGATTCTTTCTACAATTTAATCTTATGTCACCAAAGAAAAGTCCATTCTTTGGTTTTTTTTTTATTTGAATTCTGATAAACTAACTAATTGTTCACCACAAAAAAAATTTAACTTAAGACTCTACTTGATTGAATTTTTTTTTTATTCAAAGGAAAAAAAGCGTGTAGCTGAAATAACTCACTCAGAACACCCTTTAAAGGATTACGTGGTACGATTGGATCGAATAAGCCCTTATGGAATAAATATTCAGCCGCTTGTGAACCTTCAGGTACTGCCTTATTCAATGTTTGTTCAATTACTCTTTTACCCGCAAATGCAATATAGGCATTCGGTTCGGCAATAATGATATCCCCCAACATACCAAAACTAGCTGTCACTCCACCAGTAGTAGGAGATGTAAGAATTGATACATAGAATAACTTTTTATTTGATTGATAATCATATAAAGCGGAAGATATTTTAGCCATTTGCATCAAGCTCAAACTTCCTTCTTGCATGCGTGCTCCTCCAGAAGCACACACTATAATAAGAGGTAAAAATTTATTGGTAGCATACTCGATCAAACGGGTGATTTTCTCACCTACTACGGATCCCATACTACCCCCCATAAACTGAAAATCCATAACCCCAATTGCGACGGGAATCCCATTTAGTTGACCTGTACCTGTTTGAACAGCCTCTGTTAATCCTGTCTTTCTTTGATAAGAATCAATACGATTTTTATAAGGTTCCTCTTCTGAATGAAATTCAATGGGATCCAGAGAGACCATGTCATCATCCATCGGATCCCAAGTACCCGGATCAATCGAAACTTCGATTCTATCTGAACTACTCATTTTCAAATGATATCCGCATTGTTCACAAATATTCATTTTTGACTTCAAGATTTTCTTATAATTTAATCCATAACAATTTTCACATTGAATCCACAAATGCCTGTATTTTTGAGTTACTTGGAGATCATTAGCACTTTCTCTTCCACTTCTAGTTAAATGACTACCATTCGGGCTAGTTTTTCGATTGGAACTCTCGTTTTCACTACTATTTACAATTTCGCCACAAATGTAATTATAAATGTAACTGTCACTGTAATTTGCACTACTACTTAAAACGGGACTATCGATATAGATTTGAGAATGAAGATAAGAGTCAACGCAATTATTAATGTGATTATTCCAACTCGATTTAGTATCATGCATGTAACGATCATAGTCGGGATCGTCCCTTTTCGATCCATTATTCCTATAATTACGAAAACTATAAAAAGAACTTTCTAGTTCACTCAGAAAAGAATGATCGTTGTCAATCTCAAAAATTTGATTTTCAATATCAAAATATATGGAATAACCGTCCCTATTACTATCCCTAACAAAAAAGGTGTCATCAGAGATGAAATTCCGAATGTCCCTGACGCCAACTAAATGATCAAGATTACTGTAACTAGAACTCTCACTATCACCCCAACGATGAATG